GCTAGCGTAGCTTAATACAAAGCATAACACTGAAGATGTTAAGATGGGCCCTGAGAAGCTCCGCATGCATAAAGGCATGGTCCTGACCTTATTATTAGCTCTAACCCAACTTACACATGCAAGTCTCCGCAACCCCGTGAGTATGCCCTTAATCCCCTGCCCGGGGACGAGGAGCGGGCATCAGGCACAAATTTTTAGCCCAAGACGCCTGGCCAAGCCACACCCCCAAGGGAATTCAGCAGTGATAAATATTAAGCCATAAGTGAAAACTTGACTCAGTCAGGGTTAAGAGGGCCGGTAAAACTCGTGCCAGCCACCGCGGTTAAACGAGAGGCCCTAGTTAATAATACACGGCGTAAAGGGTGGTTAAGGAAAACATCACAATAAAGCCGAATGGCCCTTTGGCTGTCATACGCTTCTAGGTGTCCGAAGCCCAATATACGAAAGTAGCTTTAATAAAGTCCACCTGACCCCACGAAAGCTGAGAAACAAACTGGGATTAGATACCCCACTATGCTCAGCCATAAACCTAGACGTCCAACTACAATTAGCCGTCCGCCCGGGCACTACGAGCATTAGCTTGAAACCTAAAGGACCTGACGGTGCCTTAGACCCCCCTAGAGGAGCCTGTTCTAGAACCGATAACCCCCGTTAAACCTCACCACTTCTAGCCACCCCAGCCTATATACCGCCGTCGTCAGCTTACCCTGTGAAGGCAATAAAAGTAAGCAAAATGGGCACAACCCAGAACGTCAGGTCGAGGTGTAGCGTACGAAGCGGGAAGAAATGGGCTACATTTTCTACTGACAGAACACTACGGACATGCAACATGAAATAGTGCTTGAAGGAGGATTTAGTAGTAAAAAGGAAGCAGAGTGTCCTTTTGAACCCGGCTCTGAGGCGCGTACACACCGCCCGTCACTCTCCCCTGTCAAAATGCAATAGAGTTACCTAACACCAAAGCGCTGACAAGGGGAGGCAAGTCGTAACATGGTAAGTGTACCGGAAGGTGCACTTGGATTAAATTCAGGGCGTGGCTGAGTCAGTCAAGCATCTCACTTACACCGAGAAGACATCCATGCAAATTGGATCACCCTGAGCCAACCAGCTAGCTTAATTATTTATATAATTTTACGATATTTATAACAAAACATGGCCTAACACCATAAACTAAACCATTTTTTTACCTGAGTACGGGAGACGGAAAAGGTTCAACCCTGGAGCAATAGAGAAAGTACCGCAAGGGAAAGCTGAAAGAGAAATGAAACAACCCATATAAGCAATGAAAAACAAAGACTAAGCCTTGTACCTTTTGCATCATGATTTAGCCAGCACCCTCAAGCAAAGAGACCTTTAGTTTGAAACCCCGAAACCAGGTGAGCTACCCCGAGACAGCCTATTAATTTAGGGCTAACCCGTCTCTGTGGCAAAAGAGTGGGAAGAGCTCCGGGTAGAAGTGACAGACCTACCGAACCTGGTGATAGCTGGTTGCCTGAGAAATGGATAGAAGTTCAGCCTCGCATTCCCCGGACCAAAGAATACACCACTAAGGTACTTAGGGAAAAACGCGAGAGTTAGTTAAAGGGGGTACAGCCCCTTTGACAAAGGATACAACCTTTACAGGAGGATAAAGATCATAATATATAAAACACACTGTTCTAGTGGGCCTAAAGGCAGCCATCTAAACAGAAAGCGTTAAAGCTCAGACAGAAAAAAGTTTATTATACCGATAAAAAATCTTACTCCCCTAATTATATTAGGCCAACCCATGCCAACATGGAAGAGATTATGCTAAAATGAGTAATAAGAAGAACTGCTCTTCTCCCAGCACAAGTGTAAGCCAGATCGGACCCACCACTGGAGATTAACGAACCCAACCCAAGAGGGTACTGTGAATAGCACAGACATCAGGAAGGACTCACAGCTAAATCATCGTTAACCCCACACTGGAGTGCTATTAATTGAGGGAAAGACTAAAAGAAGGGGAAGGAACTCGGCAAACACAAGCCTCGCCTGTTTACCAAAAACATCGCCTCCTGCGACTATATTGAGTATAGGAGGTCCAGCCTGCCCAGTGACTACGGGTTCAACGGCCGCGGTATTTTGACCGTGCAAAGGTAGCGCAATCACTTGTCTCTTAAATAGAGACCTGTATGAATGGCTAGACGAGGGCTTAACTGTCTCCCCCTTCCGGTCAGTGAAATTGATCTATCCGTGCAGAAGCGGGTATAATTATACAAGACGAGAAGACCCTTTGGAGCTTAAGGTACAAAGTTCAACCACGTTAAACGACTCTACATGAAGCAAGAACTTAGTGGCGAATGAAATTTTACCTTCGGTTGGGGCGACCACGGAGGAAAAAGAAGCCTCCGAGTGGACTGGGCTAATCCCCAAAGCCAAGAGATACATCTATAAGCCGCAGAACATCTGACCAAAAATGATCCGACTGAAAAAGCCGATCAACGAACCTAGTTACCCTGGGGATAACAGCGCAATCCTCTCCCAGAGTCCATATCGACGAGGGGGTTTACGACCTCGATGTTGGATCAGGACATCCTAATGGTGCAGCCGCTATTAAGGGTTCGTTTGTTCAACGATTAAAGTCCTACGTGATCTGAGTTCAGACCGGAGCAATCCAGGTCAGTTTCTATCTGTAGCGCTACTTTTCCTAGTACGAAAGGATCGGAGAAGAGGGGCCTATGCTTAAGGCATGCCCCGCCCCTAATTGATGAAAACAAATAAATTAAGTAAAGGGAGGGCCAAAACCCCTGCCGTCCAAAATAAGGACATACTGGGGTGGCAGAGCATGGTAAATTGCGAAAGGCCTAAGCCCTTTAAACCAGAGGTTCAAATCCTCTTCCCAGTTTATGCTAAACACTCTAATAAGTCACCTAATTAACCCTCTCGCATATATTGTCCCAGTCCTATTAGCTGTGGCCTTCCTAACCTTACTTGAACGGAAGGTATTGGGGTATATGCAACTACGAAAAGGCCCTAATGTAGTGGGACCCTACGGCCTGCTACAGCCCATTGCCGACGGGGTTAAATTGTTCATTAAAGAACCCGTTCGCCCTTCCACCTCATCCCCCTTCCTCTTTTTAGCGACCCCTATCCTTGCCCTCACCCTGGCCCTGACACTGTGAGCACCTATGCCCCTCCCCTACCCCGTAGTTGATCTCAACCTAGGCATTCTGTTTATTCTAGCCCTCTCCAGCCTCGCAGTATATTCTATTCTTGGATCAGGGTGAGCATCAAATTCAAAGTACGCACTAATTGGGGCCCTGCGAGCAGTAGCCCAAACAATCTCGTACGAGGTAAGTCTTGGACTTATCCTCCTTTCAGTCATTGTCTTTTCTGGGGGTTACACCCTGCAAACGTTTAGTACAGCCCAAGAGGGCATCTGACTACTAGCACCCGCATGACCTCTGGCCGCAATATGATATATCTCAACCCTAGCAGAGACTAATCGCGCACCCTTCGATTTAACCGAAGGTGAATCAGAGCTTGTTTCGGGCTTTAACGTAGAGTACGCAGGAGGACCTTTCGCGCTATTTTTCCTGGCCGAATACGCAAACATTCTACTTATAAACACCCTATCAGCCGTGCTGTTCCTGGGAACATCCCACTTCACAAACATGCCAGAATTAACAACAATTGGTCTCATAATTAAAGCCTCACTTCTTTCAATCATATTCCTATGAGTTCGAGCCTCCTACCCCCGGTTCCGATATGATCAGCTTATGCACCTGGTATGAAAAAACTTCCTCCCCCTAACACTGGCCCTTGTCTTATGACACATCTCTCTCCCAATCGCGCTAGCGGGCCTCCCCCCGCAGCTGTAATTCAGGAACTGTGCCCGAATGCCCAGGGACCACTTTGATAGAGTGGCTAATAGGGGTTAAAATCCCCTCAGTTCTTAGAAAGAAGGGGGTCGAACCCATGCCCAAGAGATCAAAACTCTTAGTGCTTCCTCTACACCACTTTCTAGGATGGGGTCAGCTAAATAAGCTTTCGGGCCCATACCCCGAAAATGACGGTTAAACTCCCTCCTCCATCAATGAACCCCTACGTACTAACAGTCCTATTATCCAGCCTGGGACTAGGGACCGCCCTTACCTTTGCTAGCTCCCACTGGCTACTAGCTTGAATGGGGTTAGAGATCAACACCCTAGCGATTGTCCCCTTAATAGCACAGCACCACCACCCCCGTGCAGTAGAAGCAACTACAAAATACTTTCTCACCCAAGCCACTGCAGCGGCCATAATTCTGTTCGCGAGCACGACAAATGCCTGGATTACAGGTGGGTGGGATATAAGTAATATGTCGGACCCTATCGCCAGTACAATAGTTATTACCGCCTTAGCACTTAAAATCGGCCTAGCACCTATACATTTCTGAATACCTGAGGTGCTACAAGGACTAGACCTTTTGACGGGCCTAATTTTATCAACCTGACAAAAACTTGCACCACTTGCTCTCATTGTACAAACGGCTCAAGCTATTGATCCCCTGCTGTTGACAGCCCTGGGATTAATGTCAACACTAGTTGGGGGATGAGGTGGTCTGAACCAAACCCAATTGCGAAAGATCCTGGCCTACTCCTCAATCGCCCACATGGGCTGAATGATTATTGTCCTTCAGTATGCCCCTCAACTTACTCTTCTCGCGCTACTAATGTATATCTTTATAACATCCGCGGCATTCCTTACCCTAAAGGTTTCATCCGCCACAAAAGTCAGCACCCTCTCAGTCGTGTGGTCAAAGAGCCCCATCTTAACCACCACCACTGCCCTAGTACTGTTGTCGCTAGGAGGACTACCGCCGCTCACGGGATTTATGCCTAAGTGACTAATCCTACAAGAACTAGCAAAACAAAACCTTTCCCTTACTGCCACAGTAATAGCCCTGGCTGCCCTCCTCAGCCTATATTTTTACTTACGCCTATGCTACGCTATGACGCTTACCATCTCCCCAAATGTCACTGCCGCCACCACCCCTTGACGGGTCCAAACAACTCAAGCCTCTTTACCCCTAGCCCTGTTCACCACCATAGCACTCGGCCTTCTCCCCATATCCCCAACCATTATGATACTGGTCACCTAGGGACTTAGGATAGCATCAGACCAAGGGCCTTCAAAGCCCTAAGCAGAAGTGAAAATCTTCTAGTCCCTGATAAGACCTACAAGAGTCTATCTTGCATTTTCTGATTGCAAGTCAAATGTTTTTATTAAACTAAGGCCTTTCTAGATGGGAAGGCCTCGATCCTACAAACTCTTAGTTAACAGCTAAGCGCTCAAGCCAGCGAGCATCCATCTACTTTTCCCGCCGTTAGCCGAGAAAGGCGGGAAAAGCCCCGGCAGGGTATTACTCTGCGTCTCTGGATTTGCAATCCAACGTGTTCTCCACCACGGGGCTGTGATAGGGAGAGGACTTAAACCTCTGTCTTCGGGGCTACAACCCACCGCCTAAACGCTCGGCTACCCTACCTGTGGCAATTACGCGCTGATTCTTTTCTACAAACCACAAAGACATTGGTACCCTTTATCTTGTATTTGGTGCCTGAGCCGGAATAGTGGGGACTGCCCTAAGCCTCCTTATTCGGGCCGAACTAAGCCAACCTGGGTCACTTTTAGGCGATGACCAAATTTATAATGTCATTGTCACCGCCCACGCCTTCGTAATAATTTTCTTTATAGTAATGCCAATTCTTATCGGGGGATTCGGAAACTGACTTGTCCCGCTAATAATTGGTGCACCCGATATAGCATTCCCACGGATAAATAATATGAGCTTCTGACTTTTACCTCCATCATTCCTGCTACTATTAGCCTCTTCTGGTGTTGAGGCCGGGGCCGGAACGGGGTGGACAGTATACCCACCGCTTGCGGGCAATCTTGCTCACGCAGGAGCATCAGTAGATTTAACAATCTTCTCACTACACCTAGCGGGTGTGTCATCAATTTTAGGAGCGGTCAACTTCATTACCACAATTATCAATATGAAACCCCCAGCCATCTCCCAATACCAAACACCTCTCTTTGTATGGGCCGTGCTGGTGACAGCCGTCCTTCTCCTCCTATCACTACCAGTTTTAGCTGCCGGAATTACAATGCTTCTTACAGATCGTAATCTTAACACCACATTCTTCGACCCGGCAGGGGGAGGAGACCCAATCCTATATCAACACTTATTCTGATTCTTCGGCCACCCAGAAGTTTATATTCTTATTTTACCTGGATTTGGTATCATTTCCCACGTCGTAGCCTACTACGCTGGTAAAAAAGAACCATTTGGCTATATAGGAATAGTTTGAGCTATGATGGCTATTGGCCTCCTTGGGTTTATTGTTTGAGCTCACCATATATTCACTGTTGGAATAGATGTAGACACCCGTGCCTACTTCACATCCGCAACAATAATTATCGCCATCCCAACCGGCGTAAAAGTATTTAGCTGACTTGCTACCCTTCACGGAGGCTCTATCAAATGAGAAACTCCTATGCTATGGGCCCTGGGATTTATTTTCCTTTTTACCGTCGGTGGATTAACAGGAATTGTCTTAGCTAACTCATCACTTGACATTGTTCTCCACGACACATACTACGTAGTTGCCCACTTCCATTATGTACTATCAATGGGTGCTGTATTTGCCATCATAGCAGCCTTTGTTCACTGATTCCCACTCTTCTCGGGATACACCTTAAATGATACTTGAACAAAAATCCACTTTGGAATCATATTCATTGGTGTAAACCTTACGTTCTTCCCACAACATTTCCTAGGATTGGCAGGAATACCACGACGATATTCTGACTACCCAGACGCCTATGCCCTATGAAATACAGTATCATCTATTGGGTCACTCATCTCGTTAGTAGCAGTAATCATGTTCCTATTTATTCTCTGAGAGGCCTTTGCCGCCAAACGGGAAGTATCCTCAGTAGAACTAACTATGACGAACGTAGAATGACTCCATGGCTGCCCTCCACCTTATCACACCTTTGAGGAGCCAGCATTTGTACAAGTTCAATCAAACTAACGAGAAAGGGAGGAATTGAACCCCCATATACTGGTTTCAAGCCAGTCACATAACCACTCTGTCACTTTCTTCTAAAGACATTAGTAAAATGTGTATATTACATCACCTTGTCGAGGTGAAATTGCAGGTTAAACCCCTGTATGTCTTAAACTTAAAACTTAATGGCACATCCCACACAACTAGGATTCCAAGACGCGGCATCACCCGTTATAGAAGAACTTCTTCACTTTCATGACCACGCCCTAATAATTGTGCTCTTAATTAGCATCTTAGTACTCTACATTATTGTTGCAATGGTCTCCACCAAGCTTACCAATAAATATATTTTAGACTCTCAGGAAATCGAAATCGTATGGACAGTCCTACCAGCTGTTATTCTAGTTTTAATTGCCCTGCCCTCCCTTCGTATTTTATACCTCATGGATGAAATTAATGACCCCCACTTAACAATTAAAGCCATAGGACACCAATGGTATTGAAGCTATGAATATACTGACTACGAAGACCTAGGGTTTGACTCCTACATAATCCCAACTCAAGATCTTACTCCCGGTCAATTCCGACTCCTGGAGACAGACCACCGAATAGTAGTTCCAATAGAATCACCAGTTCGTGTTTTAGTATCCGCAGAAGACGTATTACACTCCTGAGCCGTCCCATCTTTAGGCGTAAAAATAGACGCAGTACCCGGACGATTAAATCAAACTGCCTTCATCGCGTCACGCCCAGGTGTGTTCTACGGGCAATGCTCTGAAATCTGTGGGGCCAACCACAGCTTTATACCTATCGTAGTTGAAGCCGTCCCACTAGAACACTTCGAAAGCTGATCCTCATTAATACTAGAAGACGCCTCACTAGAAAGCTAATTATTGGACAAAGCGTTGGCCTTTTAAGCCAAAGTTTGGTGACTACCGACCACCTCTAGTGAAATGCCCCAACTCAATCCCAACCCTTGATTCGCAATTCTAGTATTTTCATGAATCGTCTTCCTCACCATTATCCCAACCAAAGTTTTGAATCACACGGCACCAAACGAACCGGCCCCAATAAGTGAAGAAAAACATAAAACTGAGCCCTGAAACTGACCATGATAGTAAGCTTCTTCGACCAATTTGCAAGCCCCTCTTTCCTAGGAATTCCACTTATTGCCATTGCAATTGCACTGCCATGAGTACTATTTCCAACTCCACCATCTCGATGAGTAAATAACCGACTTATTACCGTCCAAACATGATTCATTAACCGATTCACCAATCAACTTATACTCCCACTAAACGCAGGAGGACATAAATGAGCGCTACTACTAGCCTCTCTAATAGTATTCCTCATCACTATTAATATATTGGGCCTTCTCCCGTATACCTTTACACCTACAACACAACTTTCCCTAAATATAGGGCTTGCTGTACCACTGTGGCTTGCCACAGTAATTATTGGCATGCGAAACCAACCAACAGTTGCCCTTGGACACCTTCTGCCAGAAGGAACTCCTATCCCCTTAATTCCTGTCCTAATTATCATCGAGACAATCAGCCTGTTTATTCGACCGCTAGCGCTAGGAGTTCGACTTACAGCCAACTTAACCGCAGGCCACCTACTAATTCAACTTATTGCTACAGCCGTATTCGTATTATTACCTATAATACCAACGGTAGCAATTTTAACCGCCGCCGTTCTCTTCCTACTAACACTTCTAGAGGTTGCAGTAGCTATAATTCAAGCCTACGTATTTGTACTACTCCTAAGCCTCTATCTACAAGAAAACGTTTAATGGCCCACCAAGCACATGCATATCACATGGTTGATCCAAGCCCATGACCACTAACCGGAGCCGTCGGTGCTCTTCTAATAACATCCGGCCTAGCAATCTGGTTTCACTTCCACTCAGTAACACTAATAACTCTCGGACTAATTCTTCTGCTTCTCACAATATTCCAGTGATGACGTGACATTATTCGAGAAGGGACCTTCCAAGGACACCACACACCACCAGTACAAAAAGGACTACGCTATGGCATAATTCTATTTATCACTTCTGAGGTGTTCTTCTTCTTAGGCTTCTTCTGAGCCTTTTATCACTCAAGCCTAGCACCTACACCCGAGCTAGGAGGATGCTGACCCCCCACAGGAATCACTACACTAGACCCATTCGAAGTCCCCCTTCTTAACACAGCTGTATTACTAGCATCTGGGGTAACAGTCACATGAGCTCACCACAGCATTATAGAAGGTGAACGAAAACAAGCTATTCAATCTCTTGCACTCACAATTATCCTGGGACTATACTTTACTGCCCTCCAGGCCATAGAGTACTATGAAGCGCCTTTTACGATTGCAGACGGAGTATATGGCTCTACATTCTTTGTAGCCACAGGGTTCCATGGGCTACATGTTATTATTGGATCAACCTTTCTAGCTGTATGCCTTCTCCGCCAAATTCAGTACCACTTTACATCCGAACACCACTTCGGCTTTGAAGCCGCTGCCTGATACTGACATTTCGTCGACGTGGTATGATTATTCCTTTACGTATCCATCTATTGATGAGGCTCATATCTTTCTAGTATCAAAGTTAGTACAAGTGACTTCCAATCATTTAGTCTTGGTTAAACCCCAGGGAAAGATAATGAACCTAATTACAACTATTTTTGTTATTACAGTAGCCTTGTCATCAATTCTAGCGGTTGTATCCTTCTGATTACCACAGATAAACCCGGATGCGGAGAAACTCTCCCCTTACGAATGCGGATTTGACCCATTAGGATCTGCCCGACTACCATTCTCCCTTCGGTTCTTTTTAGTGGCAATTTTATTCCTCTTATTTGACCTAGAAATTGCCCTTCTCCTCCCTCTACCCTGAGGGGACCAACTTCACAGCCCGACCGCAACATTCTTCTGAGCCACTGCAGTCCTGATCCTACTAACCCTTGGATTAATTTATGAATGAACCCAAGGAGGCCTAGAATGAGCAGAGTAGGGAGTTAGTCCAAAAAAGACCTCTGATTTCGGCTCAGAAAATCGTGGTTTAAATCCACGACCCCCTTATGACACCAGTACACTTTAGCTTTAGCTCAGCCTTTATTTTAGGGCTAATAGGATTAGCGTTTCATCGCACACATCTACTCTCCGCACTGTTATGCTTAGAAGGAATAATGTTATCCCTGTTTATTGCACTAGCCTTATGAACCCTACAATTCGAATCAACAAGCTTCTCTACGGCACCTATACTACTGCTAGCTTTTTCCGCCTGCGAGGCAAGTACAGGCCTTGCACTTCTAGTAGCCACGGCTCGCACACATGGCACAGACCGCCTACAAAACCTTAATCTCCTACAATGCTAAAGGTACTAATTCCCACACTCATATTATTCCCAACAATTTGACTAGTTCCCGCTAAATGACTATGAACGACCACAACTACCCACGGTCTTTCAATCGCCCTTATTAGTCTTACCTGACTAAAATGAACATCAGAGACTGGATGGACCACATCCGGCTCATATTTAGCCACAGACCCCTTATCAACCCCTCTCCTAGTGCTAACATGCTGGCTCCTCCCCCTAATAATTTTGGCTAGCCAAAACCATATTAACCCTGAGCCAATCAGCCGACAACGCCTTTATATTACACTTCTGGCCTCGCTACAAACCTTTCTAATCATGGCATTTGGAGCCACAGAAATCATTATATTTTACATTATATTTGAGGCCACACTTATCCCCACCCTCATTATTATTACTCGATGGGGTAACCAAACCGAACGCCTCAGCGCAGGAACCTACTTCCTATTTTATACCTTAGCTGGGTCCCTCCCACTCTTAGTCGCCCTACTCCTCCTCCAACAGTCTACAGGGACCCTGTCCATACTAGTGATTCAATACACACAGCCATTATTACTGAACTCCTGGGGCCACAAAATCTGATGAGCGGGCTGCTTAATCGCCTTTCTAGTAAAAATACCATTGTATGGGGTACACCTATGATTACCAAAAGCGCACGTAGAGGCTCCCGTTGCAGGATCTATGGTACTAGCGGCAGTCCTACTAAAACTGGGCGGATACGGTATAATGCGGATGATAGTTATATTAGACCCCCTCTCTAAGGAACTAATTTATCCCTTCATTATTCTAGCACTATGGGGTATTATTATGACAGGATCCATCTGCTTACGCCAAACAGACCTCAAATCATTAATCGCCTACTCCTCTGTAAGCCACATAGGCCTTGTAGCCGGGGGAATTCTAATTCAAACCCCATGAGGGTTTTCAGGAGCAATCATTCTAATAATTGCCCATGGCCTAGTATCCTCAATACTATTCTGCCTGGCTAATACAGCTTACGAACGAACCCATAGTCGGACGATAATTCTTGCCCGAGGATTACAGATAATTTTTCCACTAACAGCGGTCTGATGATTTATCGCTAACCTGGCCAACCTAGCACTACCACCCCTGCCCAACCTAATAGGAGAGCTTATAATCATTACAACCCTTTTTAACTGATCTCCCTGAACCATCGCACTTACGGGGCTAGGTACACTAATTACCGCCGGGTACTCCCTATATATGTTCTTAATATCTCAACGTGGCCCGGCACCAAACCACCTTATAAAACTTCCACCATTCCACACCCGGGAACATTTACTAATGGCCCTTCACCTTATCCCAGTAATTCTCCTTGTAACAAAGCCCGAACTCATATGAGGGTGATGTTATTAGTAAGTATAGTTTAACCAAAATATTAGATTGTGATTCTAAAGACAGGGGTTAAAGTCCCCTTACTCACCAAGGAAGGACAGACATCAGTAAGTACTGCTAATCCTTATGCACCGAGGTTAAAGTCCTCGGCTTCCTTACGCTTCCGAAGGATAATAGTTCATCCGTTGGTCTTAGGAACCAAAAACTCTTGGTGCAAGTCCAAGCAGAAGCTATGAGTCTAACAGCCCTAACGATATCATCCTCACTCATTTTAGTCCTCGCAACCCTTGTATTTCCCCTACTAATAACATTAAATCCAGCTCCCCAAAAGCCGCAATGAGCAAGCACACACGTCAAAACTGCAGTTAGCACCGCATTTTTCATCAGCCTCCTGCCACTAATAATTTTCCTCGACCAGGGGGTAGAAAGTATTACTACAAACTGACACTGAATAAATACACAAGTGTTTGATGCAAATATCAGCTTTAAGTTTGATCACTACTCCCTCATCTTCACCCCCATCGCCCTCTACGTCACCTGATCAATCTTAGAATTTGCACTATGATATATGCACTCCGACCCTAACATAAACCGATTCTTTAAGTATTTACTCTTGTTTTTAGTGGCAATAATCATACTTGTTACAGCTAACAACATATTTCAACTATTTATTGGCTGAGAAGGAGTAGGGATCATGTCCTTCCTATTAATCGGCTGGTGGCACGGACGGGCGGACGCCAATACAGCAGCCCTCCAAGCTGTCATTTATAACCGCGTAGGAGACATCGGACTAATCTTAGCCATGGCCTGATTTGCAATAAACTTAAACTCATGAGAGATTCAACAGATCTTCTTTCTATCAAAAGACTTCGACATAACAATTCCCCTAGTCGGAATTATCCTTGCAGCAACAGAAAAATCGGCCCAATTCGGCCTACATCCGTGGCTCCCTTCTGCCATAGAGGGCCCCACACCAGTTTCTGCCCTACTCCACTCTAGCACTATGGTTGTTGCCGGAATCTTCTTATTGATTCGCCTCCACCCCCTTATAGAAAATAACCAATTGGCACTAACGATTTGCTTATGCTTAGGCGCACTAACCACTTTATTTACAGCTACCTGCGCTCTTACCCAAAATGATATCAAGAAAATTGTAGCTTTCTCAACATCCAGCCAACTTGGCCTAATAATGGTAACGATTGGCCTAAATCAGCCACAGCTAGCATTCCTTCATATTTGTACACACGCATTCTTCAAAGCTATACTCTTCCTATGCTCCGGATCCATCATTCACAGCCTAAACGATGAGCAGGATATTCGTAAAATAGGGGGCCTTCACAAGCTTATGCCTGCCACCTCAACATACCTCACAATCGGCAGCCTAGCACTACCAGGCACGCCATTCCTAGCCGGATTTTTCTCCAAAGATGCCATCATTGAAGCCCTAAACACCTCTTACCTTAACGCCTGAGCCCTGACTCTAACACTAATTGCCACCTCATTCACTGCAGTCTACAGCTTCCGAGTTGTATATTTTGTAACCATGGGATCCCCTCGGTTCCTACCACTCTCCCCTATTAATGAAAACAGCCCGTTAGTAATTAACCCTATCAAACGGCTCGCCTGAGGAAGCGTTATTGCAGGGCTCATCATTACCTCTAACTTCCTGCCCTCAAGCACGCCCACTATAACAATACCAACTACCCTAAAAATGGCAGCCCTTATCGTGACTATTGTTGGACTACTAGTGGCCATAGAACTCGCGGCCATAACCAATAAACAGATTAAAATTATGCCAACGACTTCTACCCATCATTTTTCAAATATACTAGGCTATTTCCCTGCACTAATACACCGACTCTCCCCAAAAGCCAACTTAACCTTAGGACAATCGGTTGCTACTAAACTCGATCAAACGTGATTCCAGACCGCTGGGCCAAAAGGCCTAACTCTCACTCAAATAATAATGGCAAAAATAGTAAGTGATATTCCACGGGGAATAATTAAGACATACTTAACTATTTTCCTCCTAACCGTAACCCTGGCCGTCCTTCTAGTCCTTATTTAGACCGCCCGAAGGGTACCTCGACTTAAGCCCCGAGTGAGTTCCAACACCACAAGTAACGTCAAGAGCAACACCCAAGCGCAAATGACTAACATCGCACCCCCAAAAGAGTACATCATAGCTACGCCCCCAACATCTCCCCGTAATATAGAAAACTCCTTAAGCCCATCAATAGTTACCCAAGAACCCTCGTATCAATCTGCCCAGAGTAGTCCTGCTATTAACAAAACCCCCATTAGATAGACCAACACGTAACCTGCTACCGAACGACTCCCTCACGCCTCCGGAAAGGGCTCAGCAGCTAAGGCTGCCGAATAAGCGAATACCACGAGCATCCCCCCTAAATAGATTAGAAACAAAACTAGAGATAAAAAGGACCCCCCACAACCAACTAATACCCCACATCCCACCCCCGCCGCCACTACCAAACCTAAGGCAGCAAAATAGGGTGTAGGATTGGATGCAACAGCAATTAAGCCCACAATTAAAGCTACTAATAACAAAAACACAAAATAGGTCATAATTCTTGCTCGGACTTTAACCGAGACCAGTGACTTGAAGAACCACCGTTGTAGTTCAACTACAAGAACAATAATGGCAAGCCTACGAAAAACCCACCCACTAATAAAAATCGCCAATGACGCACTAGTCGACCTTCCAACACCATCTAATATCTCAGCAATATGAAACTTCGGATCTCTCCTAGGATTATGTTTAATTACCCAAATCCTAACGGGGCTATTCCTAGCAATGCACTATACCTCTGACATCTCAACCGCATTTTCATCCGTAACCCACATCTGCCGAGATGTTAACTACGGCTGACTTATTCGAAGTCTGCATGCCAATGGAGCCTCCTTCTTCTTCATCTGTCTTTATATGCACATTGCACGGGGACTATATTATGGCTCGTACCTATATAAAGAAACCTGAAACATTGGTGTAGTCCTGTTTCTCCTAGTTATAATGACGGCCTTTGTCGGCTACGTGCTTCCATGAGGGCAAATGTCCTTTTGAGGTGCTACAGTAATTACGAACCTCCTCTCAGCAGTCCCTTACATAGGGGATACTCTTGTTCAATGAATCTGAGGCGGTTTCTCCGTAGACAACGCAACCCTCACCCGATTCTTCGCGTTCCACTTCCTCCTGCCATTTGTCGTAGCAGGCGCAACCATCCTGCACCTGCTATTTCTACACGAAACGGGGTCAAACAACCCAGCCGGACTAAATTCCGACGCCGACAAAATTTCTTTCCACCCGTACTTCTCATATAAAGACCTTCTTGGCTTTGTTATTATATTACTAGCCCTTACCTCCCTAGCACTATTTTCTCCTAACCTACTAGGTGACCCAGAAAACTTTACCCCAGCAAACCCACTGGTGACGCCCCCACATATTCAACCAGAGTGATACTTCTTGTTTGCCTACGCCATTCTCCGATCTATTCCCAACAAGCTAGGAGGGGTCCTTGCACTACTATTCAGCATCCTGGTGCTAATAGTTGTGCCAATCTTACACACCTCTAAACAACGAGGACTAACTTTCCGCCCCGTAACTCAATTCCTATTCTGAACCCTAGTTGCAGATATACTTATCCTGACATGAATTGGGGGCATACCTGTAGAACACCCATACATTATTATTGGCCAAGTCGCATCCATTCTATATTTTGCGCTCTTCCTCGTTCTTGTCCCGCTAGCAGGATGAGTAGAAAATAAAGCATTGAAATGAGCCTGCCCTAGTAGCTTAGTCTTAAAGCATCGGTCTTGTAATCCGAAGATCGAGGGTTAAATTCCCTCCTAGCGCCCAGAAAAAGGAGATTTTAACTCCCACCCCTGGCTCCCAAAGCCAGAATTCTAAATTAAACTATCTTCTGATGGTTAAGTACATGATAGTGCATGCCGTGCATGCACAATATCATGTGCTGTGTTAGTACATATATATGTATTATCACCATTCATTTATCTTAACCTAAAAGCAAGTACTAACGTTCAAGACGTACATAAAGCAAACTGTTAAAATTCAAAAATATTTTATTTTAACTTAGGAAATAGATAATTCCCCTAGATATGGCACTCAAATTTTTCCTTGAAATAAACAACTAAGATTTAGTTAAACCATATTAATGTAGTAAGAGACCACCAACCGGTTCATATAAGGCATACTATTAATGATAGAATCAGGGACACAATATGAGGTTATGGTATATTATGAACTATTCCTTGTATCTGGTTTCTCTTTCAGGTACAGACTTCTGAAGAATCCACCCTAATTTATTTACTTGTATCCGGTTACTGGTGTAATTACATACTCCGCATTACCCCACATGCCGAGCATTCTTTTATATGCATATGGTTCTTTTTTTTGGTTTCCTTTCACTTTGCATCTCAGAGTGCAGGCTCAACTAGTATAATCAAGGTTGTACATTTCCTTGCAAGAGTTAAAGTAGGTTCATTATTAAAAGACATAACTTAAGAATTACATATTACTCAATCAAGTGCATAACATATTCATCTCTTCTTCCAACTGACCCTTATATATATGCCCCCCCTTTTGGCTTACGCGCGACAAACCCCCCTACCCCCTACGCTCAGCAAATCCTGTATTCCTTGTCAAACCCCGAAAGCAAGGAAGGTTCGAGAACGTGCAGGCAACCAAGTTGAGATATGGGTTAGCCATCCGCATTATGTATATATATATATGCATCTCGCATTTACTCACCGCAAAAATTTGCCCAAATATTAGCCCAAAAACCTCTACTAGATTTTTAGGTAAAGTTCTCAATGCTAAAAAATCGAACATATTTTGGCC